CACAACTCAATATAAAAATTGCACAGGCATTGGGGACAACTCCCAATTTTAAGACGCAAACCTAATCTTTTTTTTAAAGTACAATACCCGTCCTAAAAAATAATTTTACCTCACCACCTTCAACGGTACGTTCTCAGTTAAACTATTAGAACCGGAAAGAGGGAAACCCATTTCTTGGTCATGAGCCAAGCAACTTATACTTAGTTTATCCTTCCCATACACTCTAAGGAAAACCTATCATCAAATTTGCAATTTGCTATTTTTCTTAAACTACAGAGTGCTACTACTAAATAAGGGTAGCCCCTTTCCTTTTGAACCTAAATCAAACACATTCTATCTGCTAATCTAGCAACTAAATCTAAGCTACTAAGCCCACCTATCGACTAACAATCGACCGTTCTAATTAAACTAAGATTTAAAAAACCTATGAAAGAGTACGACTTTACCCCTACTCGCCTAACTCTTCGAGAGCCTCTAACCAAAAGGGAAAAACCAATAACAATCTCGACAACACCAAAAACCAGGAAAAAAATTAGAAAATAAGGACCATAACTGTTGAAACCGGACATCACAAAAAAAGAGCCAATTAAAAAAAGAGCAACATTAAAGGCCTCTAACACAACCAACACACTCAAAAAATGACATTTTACAGAAAAAAGAAATAAAACCCCAAAAAATAAAATAAAAACACTCCTTACTAAACACATAGCTTATAACATATCTGAGCTATATTCCCCCTCTCCCAAATAAAAAGAACTTATCTCTTCTTTCCCATTGCCTAAATCAAAATCCAGATTAAAATTGGAACAAATATCCTCTCAATCACAAGAGTTAACTACAGACTCATGTAAAATAAAATCAGAATTCAAGCGGTTAAAAACACCCACAAAAATAGGCATAGAACTGTGACCAGGACCACATAGCTCATAACAATTTCCAAAATAAAAACCAGATGTTAAAGGGTTTACACCTACAACATTAACCCGGCCAGGGATAGCATCGGCCTTCACACCTAAAGCAGGCACTCCCCACCTGTGTATTACATCTCTAGTTGATACTTTCACCTCATTCATCAAGCCCTGTCAAAGAACACAAAAAGAAGTTACATCCATCTTTCGAATATTATTCACCTTTAAAGAGTCAAAAGACAAAGAGCTTTCCTCAATCCCGTAAGACTCCATCCTTACGGCCCAATCTCCTTTTATGTAACTTTTTACCCATAAATCGGAAAAAGTGCAACATGATAGGGACAAATCCCTATCATTATAATTCAAAAACATATTCCTAAGAACCCTATCTCAATCATTTACAACAAAATCACCCTGTAAAACACCCATCCTATATACATAGTTATAATCTCAATACCACTGATGACCATGGGCTTCAACACTATTTACGACTCCGTCTCCAACCTCCATCGAATATAAATTAACTAAGGATTCAAAACCTAAAATAGATAGAAAAATAGCAGGTCTCAGGGTTCAAACAACTTCCAACTTTTCATTCCTCTTTACAGAACGATTTAACATCCCCTTAAAAAGACGCTTGTGAGAAAGAAACATAAATAAAAACAAACCTACACCAATTAAAATTCTACCAATAATTACCAAGACCAAATCATGATAAGCCCCCAAGCTTTGACTAACAAAAGTACAAAGATCTAATAAACCTCATTGTATTCAAATTCCCATTAACAAATATAAAAATTCGCTACATTTCTGCTTCAGCCTACCTAATTAAAAAATAATAAAAAAGAAAGAATAAAAACAAACCCAACTAGAATTAAAGAAAAACCAATGTCCCTGAGCTCATAACCAGAAAATCCCCGGATCTTAGTACCACTAAGACGAGCAACCTTACCAAAACCAGCTTCTCATAACATCTTTCTAACCCAGAAACCCTCAATATATTTTACTATTAAAGAAGAGTAGTACATAAATATGTACCCAGTCAAGTTACCAGTTAAAAATGGAAGAAAAAACATGTTCCTGCGCAACCGAAGAAAAGGCCTTGATGAAAAGAGTCCACCTGGTCTCCACATCTTCCTCTCAAAACTAAACCAGGTTAAGAAAAGCCCGAATAGTAAAAAAAATAAGATAAGCGGTTTCATTGGTCTTCTAGGCTGAATAAACAACATTCCTTCTACTAATAAATTCTGAAGAAAGAAGCCACCAAAGAAACCACCAAAACCCAACCCGAAAAGAGAAACCCTCAAAAAAATATTTCCATCCCTAGATACCCTCAAAAAGATATTCTCTTGAGATTTAAATAGCAGACTTAAGGAGCGAGTAGAATAACACACAGTCAATGTAACACTAATCAAACACAAAAGAAACAGAAAAACACCACACGACCTCCCCAAAACTTTCTCTACAATTAAATCCTTCGAAAAAAACCCGGACATAAAAGGAAGACCACAAAGACAAGCAATTCTAATACAATACCAAGATATTCTCAACGGAAGCTTTTTCCAAAACCTGGATAGAAACCGAATATCTTGAACACCACCCCTGCAAGCAATAACACTCCCCACACATATAAACATCAGAGCTTTAAAAAAAGCATGAACTAGTAAGTGAAAAAAAGCCAAAGACATACAACCAAGGCCTAAAGCTAATATTATCATTCTAACTTGCCTTAGAGTAGAAAGTGCTACAACTTTTTTTAAATCTACTTCATAGATACCTCTCAATGAAGCTAAGAAAAAAGTAATAATGGAGATTATAAGAAGACACGTTTTCATATTATCCCTTATTATAAACCCAAAACGGAATACTACATAAACACCAGCAGTAACTAAGGTGGACGAATGAACCAATGTAGAGACAGGCGTAGGGGCTGCCATAGCGGCTGGGAGCCAAGCACAAAACGGTAGCTGAGCTCTCTTAGTAATACTCCCTAAAAATACACATAAACCTACCGCCCATAGCCCCTCCTTTAGATAACACATACTCCCGAAAAACCTAAAATCAAGGCAAGAGCAGCAAAAAACAATAAAAATAATAAAAAATACGTCACCCACACGGTTGGAAAAGACAGTAATTATCCCAGCGGAGTAGGACTCTCTATTAGAGTAGTAGACTACCAAAAGAAAAGATACCACCCCCAACCCGTCTCACCCCACCATTAGACTAAGAATACTTGGTCTAAAAATTAATAAATTTATCGATAATACAAACAAAATAACTAGTCTTAAGAACCGTAAAAGAAACACTTCGTCAGCCATATAAAACCGACTGTACATCACCACCCAAGAAGAGATAAAGCACACAACAGCCCCAAAACTCAGAGAAACCCAATCTAATAAGAAAGGAAATCTGAGATCCAAAAGGAACCGATTACCAACTCTCACTCTCATAATTACACATCTTCCTCAGTCAAGAGAGCTTAAATATAAAAACATAACGAAAAAAGAAATCGAAAAACCCATAAGTAAAATAAATATTCCCAATACCCAAACCTCCTTTCTTTTTCCGCACTTCCTATCCCCCCTTCATATAAGCAAAGAATCTGTACCCATAAGCGTCGGAGAAAAAATCCCATCCTCCACCACATCAAGATGGCTCAATTCATCTGACACAACGCCACTAAAACTCATAGCCACTTACTGGCTTAAGTAAATTTAATTACACCTCTCAGATTAAAAATCCGACGCTCTTATTAAGCTATTAAACCTTACCAGTCAAGAGAACCCTCATTCGCCTCATGAACTAAACCTAAAAGAAGAATTAAGAAAAACAAAAAAAAGTAGAAACAAGATARCCTCGATAAACTTAGAAAGGATATACCCAATCTGTAACAAAAAGAGATAATTATTACCACCTCCACGTCAAAAATAAGGAATAATAAAGCCAAAACAAAAAAACGAAAAGAGAATGGGGAACGAGACCTTCTCATAGGATCAAATCCGCACTCAAAGGATACGAGTTTGTCCCTATTACGACGAACGCGCTGACCTAAGACTATCGACACTACTATTAGCCCCACGCTTAAGAATAAAACAAAAAGAAGGAAATAAAGACCCTGATATAAAATTCTTATTCTCACGGATAGTAAACCTCGACCTCGTCCTTCCTATCAATAACCCTCTCATTTACATATCTTACAAATAGGACAACAAACAAATAACACTGAATAAACATAAGAAACCACTCGGCCAGGTAATAAAACCCAGCTATAAACACCACAGGCACATATCAAACTGAACTTAAATTAAATAAAAAAATAGCCTCGGTAAGCCTAAAAAAAACTTTAGCAAAAATCAAACTCACAGATACATTCATCCTTATCCGCAAACATAAGGTCACACCCCGAAGTATAATAGTGAAAAACTCTAAAACCTGATAAAACAAAGTTCTCCCTCATCTCCCCTCTACAATAAATTTATTTAAAAATAGACGCCAGTTAGTTCTTAAGTAAAGAATCACAGTTCTAGATCAAAAAGGAAAAGACAATCTAGCAGTAATCAAAATATGATTAGCCAAAGGATATGTAAAAGGCATTAGCCTAGCAAAACAGATTCTCAGTAGTACGGAAAACAGGCACAAAGTTAACTGTATTCCACCACCAAACCGAAGAATATTGCGGCCTTGAATTAGATTAACCTCCACATTATAAGCAAAAATCTTCATTAGCCTGTGCTCACGGTCACATCTTAATCAATACCGATCAGAACAAAAGAGAAAAATCGGAAGTGTTAACCCACTAAACCAGACAAACATATTTAAAAATCCATTTGAACCCCTCCAGTTATAATCGAAAGTAGACAATAAATCAAAACCCATCGAGACCTTTGGACAAATCCTCACTGCCCTTCAGTTATTTTCAAAATAACCTAATTTAAAGGCCTAGAGAAAATTTCCCATCTCTGAATCGAAAATTCAACGTGTTTATTACACCATAAAAAATACTAAAGGGGAAATTCCTCCCGTCCTCAACTCTTAAACCTGATGCATATAGCTCTGCCACTTCAGCACATAAAATCACGACAGAGTAAGGAAACACTTCACCTTGTAAGCCGAAATCACACATGCTTTTTACACCACCCACTCGTAATTTTTTACGTTGATGCTAGTACTAAGGGTAAACTTTTAGTACTGACTATTATACACACTAGGTCTACTACACAACCCCTACTCACATCCTCACCTCTCTCTACTAGCCCTACACCTCCTCTATAACCTCACCTCTTTTAGTATCAAAAGAGGTGAGCATGGGGTATTCTCCTACCCCCTGACCCCCTCGTCCCTTCCTCCCCTCTCTCTTGCCCTAGAAGCTGGGCAGAGGGGGAGAGGATATTTGTCTGAGGAAAGACTAGTCTTTTCTCAGACCTCTTTTAGCTCCTCCTATTTCTATTTACACTAGAAATAATCGCCTATCATAATAATAGGGTATACACATACCCCTATTGTTTACACAATAGGGTTATAAGTGTATATCCTATTATTATATACCCTCTTCTCTTTTTTTCTTGTTAACTAGTAAAAACCATCGAAAAACAGTAAAAATTAGAAAACTTTTGCTCAAAAAAAAATCAAAAAAAAACCTCCTTGACCCTTAAGCAAAAGCCCAATATAAAAATCACATTACTTTTTTAGTTTTTTCAAACCTTAACAGATGTATAGTTCCTTCAACCTGAAAGCTTGAACTGGTTTTCCACTTTTCTTATTGGTGAACACTCTTTAATGAACACTAAGAAGACTTAAATGAGACCAGTTTAAACCTTACAAATCAGTACATATATCTGCTTTAACTAACTAAACTAAAATTTATCTTTACATCCACAATGTAACGTTTTTTTTAAACTAAGTCAGCTAAACTAGAAAAAAATCTAAACCAAAGAAACCGAAAAATAAAATTAAAAAGGATATTAAGAACCTTATGAGGTAGCGGTCGCTCAACCCTGAATATGACTTCAAGAAAGGAGACACACCTCCATGATTCAGAAAGCCATATAAAAAAATGCAGTAAATACATGTAAACTCGCACAACAACCCTAATGGAAGGATAAAAATCAGCCTAATTCTCTTAATTCTTCTGAATATTAGCACTTCAGAGAAGAAATTTAGGGAGGGAGGGCACGATATATTAGCTACAATGAAAGAAAACCAATAAAAAGAAAACCATGGAAACAACCGTAAAACGTTTTTATTTATTGACACTCTACGAGACTGACTTCAGTCATAAGACCTGGCAGCCAGAGCGAACATGCAAGGAGAACAAACCCCATGAGCAAATATCATACAAACCCCAGCAAATTTTGCTAAAGGGTAGCACCTTAGAAACCTAACGGCAACTAGTGATATATGACTCACAGAGGAGTATGCAATAATGGATTTAATGTCGTGTTGGGTTGCAGACACCAACCTTCTTAACAACCCACCCCAAATAATTAATGTAGATATTACCAACAACTCCTCGCTTAAAACTATCTTAAACAGACTGAAAACACGAATCAAACCGAATCCTCCCAACTTTAAGAGTACACCAGCTAAGACTATAGATCCAGCTAGAGGTGCCTCTACATGGGCCTTAGGCAACCATACATGAAACCCGTAAATAGGTAACTTTACGAAAAAGGCTAGTAAAACTGGCACTATTAGCCACCGAGAAAAACCTTGGCCCACCTCGGTCAACACTATCAAGCCAAACCTATCACTCCCCCTCACTCTTACAATAAATAAGAAACACATAAGTAAAGGAAGAGATGCCCCTGCCGTATATATTAAAAGGAATATCCCAGCCTGAAGTCGTTCCGGTTGATAACCCCACTTCAGGATCATTCACAGAGTTGGAATTAGAGAAAACTCAAAGAAGAAGTAGAAAAGTATTCAACCCCCCACACAAAAGAACAGAACGCATGGAAGAGAAATAAATAATAAGCTCCTGTCTAAACCTTTTCTTATTTCCTTCACAGGCCTCGTCAAGTCTTTCACTCTACAAGAAATCCTAATCACAAACACCACTAAAACTAAGACTTCTATCAAAAGGGATAACTCATCTACTATCACCCACGAACTTGGTATGTAGAAGAAAAAAAGAAACCCCCCTCTTTTTATTAAGAGCGCGAAAAAAATGAAAGTACAGCACGCCCCCCAAAAAAAACCTATTCTGCAAAAAGGAACAGAAGAAAACCTTATTAACACAAAAGGAGTAATAAATAATCACAACTCCTAAAAATCATACTTTCTCATCTCCCTTCACCAGAAATAGTTCAAGATTAAAATTAAGATTAAACCCATAGTAATATATACAAGTAAAGCAAACATAGGACTAAAACCAACCATTTAACTATAAAATATAATTAAAAATAAAAATCTTTCACCATTCGGATCCTTACGTACGACGAATTGTACTTAATAGATAGAAACCGACCTAGCTCACGCCGGTCTGAACTCAGATCATGTAAGATTTTAAAGGACGAACAGTCCTACCTTTTTAACTCCTGCACCAAAAGGAAATCTTAATCCAACATCGAGGTCGCAACCTTCCTCTTCGATATGAGCTCTCTGAAGAAATTGCGCTGTTATCCCCGCGGTAGCTTTTGCTTTGTTCACTCTAAGTGGATCCCTATAAAACTCAAAGGAGTTCTTTTCCCTTTGCGTTGCCCCAACAAAAATCAATAATTACCTCAACTTAGTAACCCTTAACAAGCTCGCCGGGGTCTTCTCTTCTAATTATAAAATCTAAGTCTTTTCACATAAAAGAAAACTTCAAACTATACCAAAAAGATAGCTTCCCCCTCGTCAACCCTTTCATTCATTTCCCCAATTAAAGGACAATTTATTGCGCTACCTTAGCACAACTCTTCATTGCGACCGTTTACTTAAATTATCACCGGGCAGGGCCGACTCTCCATGTAAATTTCCGGAGAGACATGTTTTTGTTAAACAGGCGGGGGGACAATTTGCCGAGTTCCTCAATGATAAATTATTTATACTCTCTATTTCCTTCATTCCTATTATTTTTTAACAGGACCTTGTATACTCACTCCTACTAATCTTATACTAATTTTATAAAAAGTATTGTTTTTTAAAAAGCAGTAAAAAAAAAAAAAAAAAAAAAAAAAATTTGGGAAAAATTTTAAAAAATTAAAAATTCTATTTCAACTTAATTACTATCTTCCTAGGATATAAAAAAGCTTACCCCCTCTTACTTCACTAAGGATAAAATTATATTGCTGTCTCAATATTATTAATTTATTATCACTGCTGCACTGAATGCATTTCCTGCTTAACCAGATATCAACCTTTTCGTAACATATATCACGCCTATTTTTAATTTTCCATATTACTGCAATAATATTATTAAAAAAAATAGCTCTAAAGTTTTCGGGAGAAAAAATTTATCTTCCTACTCTATAAGCCATTATACAAGAAGTACGTTGGTTAATAACGTCTATTAAACATTTTGGTTTGCCCTCCTCAGATCTGACCTTTTATTATAAAATCTCTTACAGAATACCAAACAAAAACGGATTTTTCTACTATTTTTTTAAAGCGGAGTTAGCCACCAAGAAGTGATGGTGTTACGGACTTTTAGGTAAGCCTCTCGCATGTAGGCAAACACCCTAAAACTTCTTCTTTTTCCCATATTAGGGTTAATTATCTCCATTAGAACATAATCTCAGGACAGATAACATAAAACATAAAGAGGAAAAAATAAGAAGTAAACAACCCTTCTAATAATCCCCATTAAATCATAGGGATACTCAATTGGACATGCACCAATAAAACTAAGAAAAATAAAATTTCCCACAAACCCCCAAAATAAGACCTGGGCAAAAATATTATATTGAATTCCTCGCTGAAACCCTTTAGGAAAAAACGGCATAATATATAAAATTGAAACAGATAAAACCAATCCTAACACACCCCCTAACTTATTCGGAATACTTCGAAGAATTGCATATGCAAATAAAAAATACCACTCTGGCTGAATGTGAGTAGGGGTTTTCAAAGGATCTGCAGGGTTAAAATTAATAGGGTCAGAAAAAAAATCTGGATAGCATAGGCAAATTACTCCTAAAACCCAGATCAAAACAACTACTCCGACCAAGTCTTTTAATGTGTAAAATCTATGAAACGGGACAGCCTCTGCATCTGAATCCACACCTAGAGGGTTTCTTGAACCTGTCTCATGCAGATAGAAAATATGAACCCCTCTAAGAGCTAAAAGAAGAAAGGGGGCAATAAAGTGGACTACAAAAAACCGTTTTAAAGTAGCATTACCAACACAAAAACCCCCTCACATCCACTCTACTAAATCATTACCAATATAGGGAATAGCAGACGCTAAGTTAGTAATAACTGTTGCCCCCCAATATGATATCTGACCCCAAGGTAAGACATAACCTGTAAAAGCAATCATTATCAACAATAGTAAAATAGAACAACCCACTAATCAGGTGTGCTTCTTAAAAAAAGAGTGATAAAAAATTCCACGGGCAATATGGATATAAATACAAACAAAAAAAGCAGAAGCGCCGTTAACATGAATGCTTCGAATTAACCACCCATTGTTAACCTCACGTATGATATAAATAACTGAATCGAAAGCATATGCTACATCGGGAGTGTAGTGACATGCTAATAACAACCCCCTTAAAACCTGAATAGCTCAGCAAGTTCCTAATAAAGACCCGAAATTTCACATAATTGTTAAATTAGGGGGAACCGGAAGATTCACCAACCTGAAAAACACTTTCTGAAAGATGTTTTGATCTGGCTTCTTTTCATGATAAAGATTAGAAAATCTACTCTCCAAAAATAAATAAAATTTTATTTATTACAATTTATGGATTAATAACCTCAAACATACACCGCAAAAAACAACCCAATTCAGACCACATCTACAAAATGCCAGTATCAAATAGCGGCATCTAACCCGAAGTAGTGGTGATTGAAGGAGAAGTGTCGATACGCAAGACGCAGAGTACAAATAAACAAGAAAACAGTACCCACAAGCACATGTATTCCATGAAACCCTGTCATAATAAAAAAAGTTCTACCAAAGGCCCTATCTGCCATTGTAAAAGAAGCCATATAGTACTCCTCATACTGAATACACATAAAAAAAGCCCCTAAACCAACTGTTAATGCCATAGACGCAATAGCCTGCTTTTGATAACATGCCCCCTTTTCAACTAATATATTATACTCTTCACAGTTCACCGCCCTTCTTCTTACATTCGGGTTTAATACACCAGCAGGACACTTGTTATGTACGCTAACAGCCTTATGAGCTCAGGTTACAGTCATCCCAGACCCCAATAAGATTGCCGTGTTTAGAGCAGGAACTTTCCAAGGATAAATAGCCTTTACACCTACAGGAGGTCATTGACCAACAGTTCGTATTGAAATCTCCCCAATTCTAACATGAAAAAAGGCTCAAAAAAACCTAACAAAAAAGAATACCTCTGAAAGAATAAATAAAACTATCCCAACCCGAAGATTACGTACTACAAGCCTAGTGTGGCACCCAAGATATGTACTCTCAACTACAACATCCCTCCACCATCGAACTATTGTAAATACCAATAAAAAAAGAGAAAGGGATCCAAAAAAATAAACCCACGTTAACGGGGCTCGGTGCATATAACCAACTAAAGAAGTAGTTAAGCCTATAATACTCAAAGCACCCCTAAACGGCCAAGGACTAATATCAACCAAGTGATAACCAGTTCGAAACATAGGAAAGTGAATGGTACGAACCACCCGAATCTAAATTAGAAGTCCAAACTCAACCTATACTTCCCTAAAGAAGGAGTAATTAAACTCATAAATGAAGCTACAATTCACCACTTCTACAGACGCTTCTTCAAAAATTGCAAACGGCAGTTTCTACTACAATTACCTTGTTACGACTTACCTTCTGTTGATTATTGAAGGGCGCCGGGCGGTTTGTACGCATTTCAATAACCCTATTCAGACCAACTCTCTCATTTAGTCTTACTAACAAGTTCGCTTTTTGTTATTCTTTTTCAAAATAACCTCCAACAATGAAAAACAACTGTAACTCAGCTAAGCCCTTTACAGCCCTCACGTTTACCTGAATTCACACACTCCTTCGTAAACGAAGGGTGTTCACACCTAATTCTGCTCTCTTCAAGATAGATGAATTACAACGGCGGTATAAGAGGAAAAATAAAGGTGAAGTATATCGGGGATCATCGAATTAACCGCCAAGTTTCCCTAACTGATATGAAATGCCGCCAACCTTTTTGAGTTTTAAACCAAAGTTCGTAGTCCTCGTTGGCTCCAAAAACAACTTTACTAAGAGGGTCTCAAATCCTCGTCGCATATTCAGCCTCGTAAGATTAAAGATTAAAAGAACCTAAATTCTCAGATGTATGATGTATTTAACCACATACTTATTACCGATTTATCTTTTTTTTACTTCTACTTATCCAAACAAACAAATTAACTCGAAGAACAAAGTTTAACCGAGATTTCTGGCACTTTATTAATCTCTCCTAATTTTCTATTACTGAAACCATCTTTCGATGCAGTCCAAAACTCTTTACTGAATATCGGGATCTCATAACTTCTTTTTTCAATATAAATTTCAAAGAATATATTCTCTTCGGATGCTAAGGTATTAAACCCCACAGATGATGAGCCTATAACACTCCCTTCACTCTTATAATATCATGTATAAGCATAGAAACAGCTAACACGTTACCAAAGGCCAATAATTCTTATTCAAAATGGTTACTAAACATCTTACTGTCCCAAACAGCACGTCTTTCTTAAACTACATTCTGAAAAACAAAGAACCAAATTGGTACCATAAAATCGACAATTTTATATTCTAATAAACTACCTCTGCTCACTCACTACAGACCTACTCCTACAAATATAAAAATAAGTAGACCTGGTAAGATATTCCTCACCACTCTAATAATAAACAACCACCTTCATTTAAATGATTTTAAGTTTAACCTCATCCCGCCAAATAATCTGAACACACCTATAGCAGAAAACAGAAAAAAATAATAATAAAGGCTAATAACAGAAAAGGCAAGAAAGAATACACAAAGAAGAGGGAAATCATTTCAACACACTACCAAAAAGAAAAGCTTTAAAAAGAAACCTGTGAAAGGAGGTATCCCAGCTAAAGACAAACCATAAAAAGAGATAGTTTGAGCAGCTCTTTCCGATGAGAACCCAGAAATCTTTTGCATATCCCTTACAGAAAAAATCTTTATCATTCAAAGAGACAAGACTAACCCTAAGTTTAAAAGAAAGTAAATAGTTAGATAAAGAACACAAGAAAAAAAAGATTGTAATCTTAAAACCACCATAAAACATGTATGAGAGATAGAAGAGTAAGAAAGGAGAGTTCGAAAATGAAGTACCCCTAAACCACCCACTGCCCCTACAAAGCACTTAATAATGAGTAAAGACTCCACAAACCAAAGAAAACCACCTTGTAACTCTATATTAGAAAATACTCAAAGAGGAACAAATTTTTGGATGGCTCTCAGCACTAATAACCTGAAGTATGATAGTTGAGAAATAACAGGAGGAACTCAAAAATGAAAAGGAAATACTCCCAACTTAATTAAAAGCCTCACCGCCATTAAATAAGGTGCCTCTAAAGACCATCAACCTCCAGCAACTCTTATAGCTGATAAAAGGAATAAATGAGAACCAATAACCTGAATAATGAAATATTTTATAGTCCTTTCAATTTCTTCTTCAGTGTCTCCCCTTATTAAAAATAAAACCCCTAAAAATGACACCTCTATTCCCATTCAGACTCTAAATATCCTATCACCTCCTACCGCTAGTAAGATCCCAAACACAGTAAGAAAAAGAAAAAGTAAGTTAGTATAGGAACGAAGAATAAAAAACACCATATAATAGCAACCTACAAGGACCTTTTACTTGGAAGGTAAACATACTTTTTCATACTCTTGCTACCCACTAACAACAAAACAAGGCCCCTATGACGAATACCCCCAACCTTAGCGGAAGTAAGATCTTTCAACATAGATCTATTAAAAGATCATACCGATAACGAGGCATAGTCCCACGAACCCATACAAACACATAAGAAACAAAAACAACCCAAAACCTAAAAACAACATCTCCAAATAAAAATAACCTCATCCCCCTATTGAAAAATATTACACCTGTTATTATTCTTATGAACATAATATTCCTGTACTCTGCTAACGCAAGAAGAGCAAATCCTCCCCCTCCATACTCCACTATATACCCCGCTACAAGCTCAGATTCCCCCTCAACAAAATCAAACGGAGCACGGTTAGTCTCAGCCAATGCGGCAATCAACCATAATATTAAAATCCCCACCCTAAAAATACCAGTACAAAACTCATTTCTTCGACCTTGGAAAATATCATAAGAACCTACAAATAAGAATCTAGTAAATAACACAGTACTCAAAAAAACTTCATAGGAGATCCTTTGCGCAATAGCACGTATAGCTCCTAAAAATGCATAACGAGAGTTACACAATCACCCTACTAAGAAAACCCCATATACGCTAAAAGAAGAGACACAGAGAAAAAAAAGAACACCCAACTCAAATCGGTTACCCCCAAAAGAATTGGGAAACACAAGATAGAGGGAGTAAGCACAAAAAAAACAGATAACAGGACCTAAAGCAAAAGTAAAATGACTTAAACACACAGGGAAAGAAACTTCTTTTTTAAAAAGCTTTACCCCATCAGCGATGGCCTGAAGAATTCCCTTAACACTCACCTTATTAGGCCCCTGACGAAGTTGGACCATTCCAAGACCCTTACGCTCAATCACAATAAAAAATGCTACCCCAATTATTATCAACAACAATACTACTACCCTTCTAACCAATAAGTGAATAAAAAAAGCCAACTTTTTAAGTCCACTTTAGAGCCCAGTTTTTTCAACACCTAGAGTTTACAAAACCCCCGTTCTATTTAAACTATAGACCCTCTCTTTTCCTCTTTTTATACACACTGATAAAAAAACACTAAATGACCCTCTGTTGGTGTGTGATTTGAAGAGAGGAGAGAAAGGTAAACCTTGGAATTTATAGCGGGTTTAACCCCACACTTCTTTCTCCTCTTCCTCTTTTTATACACACTGATAAAAAAACACTAAATGACCCTCTGTTGGTGTGTGATTTGAAGAGAGGAGAGAAAGGTAAACCTTGGAATTTATAGCGGGTTTAACCCCACACTTCTTTCTCCTCTTCCTCTTTTTATACACACTGATAAAAAAACACTAAATGACCCTCTGTTGGTGTGTGATTTGAAGAGAGGAGAGAAAGGTAAACCTTGGAATTTATAGCGGGTTTAACCCCACACTTCTTTCTCCTCTTCCTCTTTTTATACACACTGATAAAAAAACACTAAATGACCCTCTGTTGGTGTGTGATTTGAAGAGAGGAGAGAAAGGTAAACCTTGGAATTTATAGCGGGTTTAACCCCACACTTCTTTCTCCTCTTCCTCTTTTTATACACACTGATAAAAAAACACTAAATGACCCTCTGTTGGTGTGTGATTTGAAGAGAGGAGAGAAAGGTAAACCTTGGAATTTATAGCGGGTTTAACCCCACACTTCTTTCTCCTCTTCCTCTTTTTATACACACTGATAAAAAAACACTAAATGACCCTCTGTTGGTGTGTGATTTGAAGAGAGGAGAGAAAGGTAAACCTTGGAATTTATAGCGGGTTTAACCCCACACTTCTTTCTCCTCTTCCTCTTTTTATACACACTGATAAAAAAACACTAAATGACCCTCTGTTGGTGTGTGATTTGAAGAGAGGAGAGAAAGGTAAACCTTGGAATTTATAGCGGGTTTAACCCYACACTTCTTTCTCCTCTTCCTCTTTTTATACACACTGATAAAAAAACACTAAATGACCCTCTGTTGGTGTGTGATTTGAAGAGAGGAGAGAAAGGTAAACCTTGGAATTTATAGCGGGTTTAACCCCACACTTCTTTCTCCTCTTCCTCTTTTTATACACACAAGCAAATGCCCTTTAACCCTAAACAAACAACTATAGCAGAGATTCTATTGATAGAACTCCTGAAAGACCAAAACCTTCCGTGCCAAAACACCTCTCCACTAACGAATTAAAGCTCCTTTATAACAACTACACATACGCGCAGCAGCAATTATTGAAAATAATAAGTAAAGACCCAAGAATATAACTATCTTCCTTCAAGGGTCTCCGAAATAAATACAAGAACTATAAAAAAAAAGAGGAGATCCAACCTCACCACTTTGGCACAAACACAAAAACCACCCTACAGTGATGAAAAAAACTTTTAAACCCTGTTTTATAAGAGATCCTTTACCCACCTCAGCATCCTTTTTTATTACAGGTACTAATGCTACTGAATACCTAAACACGACTAAAATCCCCCCAACTAATACCAAATAAGAACAAACCCCAAGTAAAGGACCTGAATAAAAAGATAATACCAACCTAGAAAAGATACCAAACACTATCAGCACCCCCCCTAAATAAATAGGATGAGACTGGGTTAAAAAAAATTGCCTAAAAAGTAAAAGACATAAAAATAGAAACCAACTCATACGAAAAGTGAGAACACTCCCTCTTTAGTATTTGAAGTACTATAGTCTCTATAACTTAACCTTTCGTCATAAGGAGAAGGTAAATCACCACCTTTCTAGCGTAAATAGAACACACTCATTATGCTATCCCCCATATAACCCTACCTTATTAAAAATTCTGATAACCTAACGGATTCTGACTTCAAGTATGGAATCGTATAGGAAACGCACCATAAGGAGAAGCCCACTCAGCCTCAGTCTTAGGAACACAAGCACGAAACAGGCACCGCTGACTTAGCATTGCCTCTAATAAAAGAAAAGACCAAAAGTAAACAGCAAACAAACAAATCATAGACCCTCACCTAGCTATAAAATTAAAAGCATGGAATACATCACTATAATCATTAATACGTCGGGGTATCCCGGCTAGACCAAGAAAATGCATCGGGAAAAATGTAATATTTACCCCAACAAACATTAACATAAAGTGAGCCTTTCTCCATGAGGAGTGAAGACCGAGACCGGTAGCTAAAGGAAACCAATAATGAAAGCCTGCAAACATGGCAAAGATAGCACCCATACTTAATACATAGTGAAAGTGAGCAACTACATAATAAGTATCATGAAGTAAAATGTCCAAAGAAGCCCTAGCCAAGACGATTCCAGTTAACCCCCCTATCGTAAAGAAAAAAATAAAACCAGTAGCCCAGTAAACTATAGCCCAGTTTCGAATGTAACCACCAGCTATTGTAGCTAACCAACTAAATACTTTTACACCAGTAGGAATGGCAATAATCAATGTAATAGTTCTAAAGTAAGCACGACTATCGACATTTATCCCAACAGTAAACATATGATGACCTCATACAATAAAACCCAAAATCCCAATGGATAGAATAGCATTGATCATTGGCAACTTCCCAAAAACATAAGACTTCCCTCTCCCTACCTTAATAACATGAGAAATCATACCAAAAGCAGGTAAAATCAGAATATATACCTCAGGATGGCCAAAAAACCAAAACAAATGGACAAATAAAATAGTGTCACCTATACCATTAGGATCAAAAAAAGAAGTGTTGAAATTCCGATCTGTTAATAACATAGTAAGAGCGCCAGCCAAAACAGGTATAGCAACTACTAACAAGAACCTAGTTACAGCAATACATCAAACAAACAAAGGAACCCGATATAAAGACATCACCTTTAGTCGTATCCTTAGGAAAGTTGTAAAGAAATTAATAGATGCTAGGATCGAAGAAAGACCACCTACGTGGAGAGAAAAAATAACATAATCCATAGCCGGTCCAGGATGTCCTATATGCCTAGACAGAGGAGGATAAATAGTTCAACCAGTTCCTGCCCCTCTTTCAACATAGGCCGAAGCAAATAGAAGTAAAATGGAAACAGGAAGAAGTCAGAACCTAATGTTGTTCATACGAGGTCACCTCATATCTGGAACTTTTAACATTAAAGGAACTAACCAATTCCCAAAACCCCCCATCATTATTGGCATCACTAAAAAAAAAATTATAACTAAAGCATGCGCCGTCACAACTAAATTATAAAGCTGCCCATCTAAGAGACTCTCACCAGGAACAGCTAACTCTAAACGAATAATAGAGCTAAAAGCTGTTCCTACCAACCCAGCCCAATAAGAAAAGACGAAATAAAGAGTGCCAATATCTTTATGACTTGTTCTGCACACCCATCGATTATACCAGTTACTTAACAGTTTCAAATTTAATAT